AACTTAGCCCTAAAAAAATAAGAAAAATAACATAAAAAAAAAAACCACCATAACAGCAACATGATAAAACCCCCGAAACAAAGAAAAAAAAAAAAAAGAAAACAAACGAAAAAACCCTCCAAAAAAATAATTAAAACCCAAAACAAAAACATCAAAATAAAAAAAATTAGGAACTAATTTATAAATAAAAAAAGAATAAGAATCCATAAAAAACTTATTAAAAAACTCAACAAAAGTATACCAGCAAAATGCATAGGAAAAAAAGGTCATATAGTACCAATAAATAAAAACTACCAAAAATTCAAAACGATTAAAAACAAAAACAAGATTCAACAAACTAGAAATCCATCAAAAAGTAAAAACAACAGAAAAAAAAACCAATAAAAAACAAGAACAATAAAACAACTTACTAGAAAAACCTACATAATCAAAAAAAGAAAATCCAACACGAAACAAATATATTATACGATAACAATAACAAAAAGTTAAAAAAACACCAAAAAAATAAAAAAAAACCCAAAAAAAATTAAAAGAACCATAATAAAAACGAGACATAAAATATTCCTTACTACAACAACCACTAGTAAAAAGCAAACCACATAAACAAACAACAGAAACAAAAATCTGCAACTGGACTAAAATAGGAGCACAAATCCCCAAATAAGAATAACCACGATAATCCTGACTACCACAATTGACAAAAATTAAATAACCCACCTGCATAAATAACAAGCTCTTAAAAAAGGAATGTCTAATTATATGAATAAAAGACAAATAATGCAAACCACTACCAATAGCCAAAAAACAAAAACCAATCTGAGACATAGTACTCAAAGCAACAATCTTTTTAGCATCCTGCTCAACCAAAGCACAAAAACCAGAAAAAACCATAGTAAAAAAACCAACATAAAAAACAAAAACCAAAACATCAGAATTCAATGATACATAAACATAACAATCTATCAACATAACACCAGCAGTAACCAAAGTACTCCTATGAACCAAGCAACTAACAGGAGTAGGAGCAGCCATAGCCTTAGGCAATCAACTACCAAAAGGATACTGACCACCCTTAATAAAAGCAGAAATAAACAATATAAAAACTAATAAAGAACTAAAAAACTGATAAGAAAAAACGCCAACAGAAAATAAAATAAAACCATTAAAAAATAAAAAAATACAAAAATCACCAATTCGATTAGTAAAAACAGTACTTATAGCACCACTACGAGAAACAACATTATTATAAAACAAAACCAAAAAAAAACTACTAACACCCAAAAAATCCCAAAAAATTAAAACCAAAACAATACTACCACTAAACACAATCAAACCACCCATACTCAAAACAAACAAAAACAACAAAAAAAAAAAATAAAACAAACGAGAAACCCTCTGCATATAAAAAGAACCGTAAATAAAAACTATAAAAGAAACCAACAACAAAACAAAAAAAAACAAACAAACCTCAAAATTATAAGTAAAAATAAAACTAAAAAAATCACTAAAACCACAAACATAGACTCACTTACCATAAGGCAACAAAAAAACCAAAAAAATCAAAAAAAAATAAAATATAACAATATACCAAACAAACAATAAAAAAAGCTTAAAACCCCTTTTATCGTAAATAAAAAATTCATATAATAAACTAAAAAGCTAAAAGATCAAAAACCAGCTAACAGACAATAAGCCATACTAAAATATACTAAATCTTTTAAAACTGAAAAAAATCTAAAAGCCCCAAACATTTTATTTTAAAAATTAAACTAATTCAGCAAAGTTAAAGGCAAAAACCTAATAAAAGTTTTCAAAACTTAAAAAAAAATTAACTCAAGGCCAAAAAATCAAATGATCTGCAATCACTTATATTAAATTATACTACAAACCCAAAAACACCAAACCAATTTTCCAAAATATCACTCCATATAAAAACTAAAAACAACATAAAGAAAAAACCAAAAAAAAGAAAATACACTATAAAAATCACCCTGAATCAAAATAATAAAAATAATAACTTCCAACTCAAAAACAACAAAAATCAAAACAATAGAAAAAAAAACAATACTAAAACTATCCCGAACTCCGGAAAAAACATCAAAACCACACTCATAAGAACTCAACTTACCAAAATCTACAGTTTTATATGAAATAACCATAGAAAAAAAATACATAAAAAAAGGAACCAAAAAAGAAAAAAAAAAAACAACAACAAGATTTAAAAAAAGAATAAATTCCATAAAAATAAAAAGATCATAAATATTAACCTTCATAATTTTCCTTTCGTACTAACCCCGATAACAACAAATAATACACAAGATAAACCGCTCTGTCTCACGACGAACTAAACTAATATCAAGTTTAATTTTTATACAAGAAGAACAGTCTCAAAAAAAAAATATTCTCTTTCTTCCCACAAAAAATATACAACATCGATGTAGCGCAGCACACTAATATAAAAAAACTATTTACATGTCCACAACCCTGTTAACTCCGAAGTAATTTTTAAAAATAAAAATAGTAAAAAAAATTTATTAAATTCCATCCCCAAGAAAATATTAATAAAAAATATAAAAATTAAATACCAAAACAAAATTTCCGAAGACTTATCTTTGTAGTATCATAATCAATAATTTTTAATAAAAAAAATAATTCAAACAAAACATAAACAAAAAAATCGTTAAAAACTCCATTCATACTTGAAAACACTAAAAAAACAAATCACTTACGCTACTTTGATGCCATCACGCTAAGGCTGCCATTTAAAAAAATCATAGAGCAGAAGACAACTTTATAAAAAAACCTAAGTTTTTAATAAACATTTAACAACAAATCTAGTTCAAAAACAAAATTAAAAACCTAAAAATACAAAAAAAAAAAATTACTAAAATAAAAATAATAAATTAATTAAAAAGTTAACCAAAAAAAAAAAAAAAAAAATAATACGTTATTTAAACAAAACGAATAACATCTTGAAATAAAAAATATCTTAAAACTATAAATATAATAAAAAAATATAACTTAACTATAAAACTATAAAAAAACGGAAATAAAAGTACGTTATATCAATACAAAGTTATAATTATAATTAATTTCGTAAAAACAAAAAATAATACAACTTTGACACTTTATTTCTATTATTCATTAGTTATGATAAAAACTTTTACTGATATGCAATACCAAAAAATAAAATTAAAAAATAATTAAAATTCCTAAGATCTTTTAGACCACAACTAAATATTTAAAAATTAAACTAAGAATTTAGCCTAATAAATATCCTAAAGATCAAGCTTTTCAACATTCTAATGAAGTTAATTCTAAAGCAATAGGTATAAAACTATGATTGGCACCACAGATTTCTGAACATTGACCATAAAACAATCCACAACAAGAAAAATTAAAAGTAATTTTTGTTAATAAACCATTTAAAGCATCTATTTTAATAAAACACTTAGGTACAGCAAAAGAATGAATTACATCTTTAGAAGTGCAATATAATCCGATATTTACACCGACAGGTAAAACACAACGGTTATCAACGTCAAATAAACGAAAATCACCCATATCTAAATCATCTACTGGCTTCATGAACGAATCAAAATTCAATCTACTGTTATCTCCATATTCATAACTTCAATATCATTGGTGACCAATAACCTTTAAAGTTAATTCAGGCTGCCGAAACATACGACCTTGATATTGAATTAATCAAAACCCTGGTCCGGCTATAATAACTAAAAAATTAACAACTAAAACTTGTAAAATTAACTCGATTATACGACTATCTCTACGTTTTAAATTAAATTTAAAAGAATTACCATAAAAATATAAAACTAACCTTATCATAAATATAATAAAAAAACCCAAAAAAATAACATGAGAGTAATAGTTATGGATAAAATAGCAACAAAAAACATAAGAATTACTGGGAATAGGGAATACATAGTTTTGTAAATAAATTATTGGCTTTAAAGTCCTTTTGTTTGGAAAACAAAAATACCAAAAAATACTAAAAAGCCGAAACCACTAAATAAATTATATTAAACCATTGTCTCATCAAAACAAAATTCTAAAATTTAAACTAATATAATAGCAAGACTAAATCATATTCAACAAAAATATACAAACCAAAGTTAAAAAAATATAACTTTGCAAAAAAGCAAAAAACAACTCAATAGGAATTACAAATAATAAAGAAAAAAACGAATAAAAAAATCTCAAATCTAAAATAGTAAACATTAAAAAATGACCAATTAAAAAAATAATACTAATACGTAAAGTCAAAGCAACACCACTCATCAAAAAACTCAATCAGTGAGAAAAAAATATAACTAATCTAGAAAACCACTCTCAAGAATGGTCTTCCTCAAAAAAAACTATAAACCCATCAATAGCTAAAGTAAAAGTACGAACCCCTAATCAAGAAAAATTAGTAATAAAAAATAAAAAACCAACACTAGCTCAAGGACTAAACAAAGGAAAAACTAATCCACAAATTCAAAACACAGAAAGAAAAAATACAACAAATTTAAAAAAAAATCTAGACTGAACACTTTGATGACTAAATCCACTCACCAAAAAATTAAAAAAAAAATTTAACAAATCTAAATGAACAAATTTCAGCAACTCTATATAAAAAAAATAAAAAACCATTAAAAATCAAAAAATAGACAACAAAATCGCCTAAAAAACCTATATCTTTTCAAAATATTATTCAAAAACTAAACTAAATAAGCACAACATAAAAGCAATAAAAGAAAAACCAAAAAAATAAAAACCAATAGGCAAAAACAAAAACCAACACATATACATTAATATATCAAAACGAACACGAGGATAAGCACTACGACAAAAAATAATAAGACAAATAATAAAGTAAAAAAAACAAAATCTCATATTAAAAAATAAACCAGAAGTTAAACAACTAAAATATAACAAATTACCATACTCACCCAAAAATAAAGAAGCAAAACCTACCCTAGAATACTCCACATTATAACCTCTCACCAACTCTCTCTCACATTCAGAAAAATCAAAAGGAATACGGTGCACATCGATTAAAACTAAACAAAAAAAAGGTAAAAAAAATAAAAAAAAAAATAAACAAAAACTAGAAAATAAACACAACCTCTTATTGAACAACAAAAAAACAAGCAAATAAACTGAAAAAGCAATTTCATATGAATAACTTTGAGCACAAGCCCGCAAACCACCAATAACAGAATACTTACCGCCTCTAAAAATCCCAGATAATATAATAAAATATACAGAAACACCCATTAAACAAAACAAAAAAACACCAGAGTAATCAAAAGATATAAAATTAAAAAAATAAGGTAAAGTAAACCAAAAAAAAATTATCAAAACAAAACCACAAACAGGTATCAACAAAAAAGACAACCAAGAAGAAAAATAAAAAACAAGCTGCTCCTTCTTCAACAATTTTAATCCATCAAAAATCGCTTGAAGAACACCAGAATAACCAACCTTATTTGGTCCAATACGACACTGGGAACTACCCAAAAAATGACGCTCCAATAAAACAAAAAAAGCAATAGCTTGCAAAATAAAAATAATCATAACAATAATACCAACATAATAAAGCACAAACAAAGTAAAATCCAAAGAATTTACAATTCTTTATTCTATATAAACTAACACTTTAAAAATTAGAGACAAGTTTCCTTACCTCTACCATACTACAACTTACGCCCCTATAGGCCATTGACGGATGGTTTGTACCACTTTATTTATTAAATTCATTAATACATAAAAAAAAATTACTTTCTTTTCCAATTTCAAAAAAAAATAAAAAATAATCCAAAAAAAATTAATAATAGTAACACACGATAACAAATCCATAAGCCAAATATATATCTGTTTTTAATGACAAAACAAAAAAGCATTACAAAAAAAATAAAAACTAAACAATCATACATGTGCCAACAAGATTAACCAAAAAGGAGGGCTCTCCATACGCATGTTCCAAAGAGAAATCTAAAGTCAGTCAATATTTTTTCGGTTTAAACAAAACTTTACTCCCGAATTAATAAACTTTGATTACCTGGGTACTAATCCAGTTCAAAAACCAAATTTTGAGTGTCTTTTCAAAAAATAAAAAACTAAAACATTTTACAAAAATAAATATAAAAAATAATAAAAGAAAAAAAGACACAACAATAAATAGAGTTAAAAATTAAAATGTATAGCCGATTATTCTGGAACATTCATAAAACAATTAAAAAACTACCAGTGGACAAAAAATTACACATTAAATAAACTAAAAATAAGTAATACTATCTTAATACAACCAAAACCAAAATCAAACTTAATATTATAAAAAATAAAACATTACCTTATCAATACCAAAACCCTTAACACTAAAAAAAAAAATTACCAAACCAACAACACCAGATATAAGTCCAAAACATAAAAAATAAAAAAAAATAACAGAACTAAAAAAAAAAACATAATAAACAAGTAAAGAAAAAAACAAAAATTCAATACCAAGCAAAACAAAAATCAAATAGTTGTATTTAAAAACAAAGTACAAAAAACAAAAAAAAAATAAGAATACCTAAAGAATAAACCTTTTGATTAAGAGTCAAAAATTCTAAATTTAAAATAATCCTTTAAATATGGTAAAACCTCGAGAATATGAATCTCACAGACTTAAAATTATCCTACCAAATTCAAGAATTATCAACCCTACTAATCAACAGTTAGTTATACAAAAATTATACTTAAAATTCATGTAGCTTAAAACCAGCCGCGCTTAAAACGAATATACTTATTATACTAAAAAGCCAAAGTACATAAAAATCTTATGATTGCAAATCAAATATAATAACCTTATAATATATGCACACATTTTTTATTTTTAACTTAAGTAGTAATTGAGCTGTTAAACAAATACAATTCCTACCAGAGTATTATAATTTAATATTATAATACTCTGAGGAATTGTATTTGATTTAGTAATTATTTATCTAATAATTACTAATAATTACTTGTAATTATAATTCAGAAAAAAAATCACAAACAAAAAAAAACATAAAAATAACAAAAAATTATACATTAAAAATAAGCATAAAAAAAAAGCTAAATAAGATAAATATCTTATAAATAAAAATTAAGAACCTCAAACATATAATAAACAAAACATAATCCCCCATATTCACTCTAAAAAACGTCAATAATCAATAGACATATCATACGCCTGTGTATGATATCAATTAAAATTATGTAACTTAATACGAAAAAAATTAATAACTAAAAAAAAAACACCAATAAAAACATGACTTCCATGCAAACCAGTACCAATATAAAAAACTCTCCCATAAATTCTATCATTTATAACAAAACAATTATGACTGTATTCAAAAAATTGAAAACATAAAAAAAAACCACCAATAAAAATACACAACAACAACAAACTCTCACACTTAGCCATATTTAAACACAAATATCGACGAGAATACTTCAAAATTTGACTATTCATCATTAAAAATAAACTAGCTATACCATTAATACCAAGATAGTCTGGAGATAAAATACCAATAGGAGATCAAATTCCACCTAACCAAGTTAAAGGACACAAAGAAGAATCCAAAAAAGTTCAAAAAATAGAAAAAAACAAAGTTAACTCACTAAATAAAAACAAACGAAAACCCTGACTAAATATCCGATAATCATAAAAAGAATACTGTCCACTAACATCTTCTAAAAAAACATCCTTTATTCACAAAAAGGAAACATATAAAAGATACAAAATACAAAAAAAAAAAGGATAAAATATACCAAAACTCATAAATAAAACTAATCCAATATCAACCCCTAAAACACCCAAACCAAATATAATAGGATAATAACTAAATTCCATCTTATGATACTTACGAAATTTTAGAAAAATTATACTTTTTACCTATAAATCCTAAATTTATAATACTTATTATACTAAAAATATAACTAAACAACTTATAACTTAAAAAATTCACCAAACACATAAAAAAAATAAAAACAAAATAAAAAACAGTACAAACTAAATTAAAATAATTAAAAGGATAATCAGTAGGATAATGACCAGCCCAAGTTAATCAAAAAAAAACCCATACAAAACACATAGAAAAAAAATACAAAATATTATCTATCATAACTTGATAGTTATTGAATAAAACAAAAACCAACAAAACAAAAATGGAACCAAATATTAAAATAACACCAAATAATTTATTAGGAACAGAACGCAAAATAGTAAAAGCAAACAAAAAATACCATTCAGGTACAACATGGGCCGGACTAGCCATAGAATCAGACTCTACAAAAATTATAGGATCACTTAAATTAAAAGAAAAATATAGACTAAATAAAATCAAAAAAAAATAAAAAAAAATATCAAGCCCATCCTTAAACCAAAAACTAGGAAAAAAATGAATCTTATCATAATCGCCATGGCAATATAAACTAGAACTAGAACCAGTAAAATGCAAAAAAAACAAGTGAATAGCAACTAGAACCAACAACAACCAAGGAAAAATAAAATGAATAGAATAAAAAAACTTTAAAGTATTCTCACAAACACTGAAACTACCCCAGATTCACCAAACCAAATACTTACCAAAATAAGGGACAGAGGTTATCAAACTAGTAATCACAACAGCAGCCCAGTATCTCATTTGACCCCAAATTAAAACATAACCAGTAAAAGCAATCCCCATTAAAACAAGATACATAACAACACCACTTATCCATAACAAAGAAAGACGATAACTACCATAAACCAAACCTTTAAAAATATGAAAATAAACAAACAAAAAAAACATAGAAGCACCATTAGAATGTAAAATACGAATAAGTCAACCCAAATTAACCTCAAACATAATATACTGAACACTACTAAAAGCATCCCCGGCAGTATAATAAAAAGTCAAAAAAAAACCAGTAATAATCTGAGATATTAACATAACCCCCAACATACTACCAAAATTCCACATATAACTTAAAGTAAATCTAGCAGGAAGAAAAACTAAAAAATTCAAAAAACTAACTAAAATTTTGGAAAAAATCTTCTAATCCAAAAAAAGAAATTTTAATTAAACTAAATCCAAAAAAAAAAAAAAAAAAAAAAAAAATATTATTCTAGCTGAGCCGTAATCAGATATAGTAAAATCTATTTAATATTTACAAACCACGCATAAACATACCATACCTCAAATTAATACTAATTAAACTCAACAATAAAAATAAAACTAAAACAACCCAAAAAACGTAATAAAAATTAAAATCATAACAAATGCCCAAAAAATCATAACCCAAATTAAAAGAAAAAAAATCATAATCAAAAAAAACAAAGAACAAAAAACAAAAAAAAATAAAAACAAACAAAAAATAATTATAATTATAATAATAACAATATCCAGAAAGACTACAAAAATAAGTTAACAAAGAAAAAATACCACTTAAGAAAATTAAAACAATAAAATAAGAATATCAAACATGAACTCCCAAAGAAATATAACATCTCATAAACAAAATACCTAAACATATTCTAATACAACTTTTTATTGGATCCCAATCCAAAAAACTTAAACAAAAAAACAACAAAGATAAAAAAAAACTAAAATAAAAAAAACACAACAAAAAAGTTAAAAAACCAAAACAAAAAATTCTAACAACTTTAAATAGAACATAATCTTTAGTTTTGAAAACTAAAAGTTTTAAATTAACCTAAATCTACAATTACTTACTAAAATAACCATACCCAACACGACGATACCTATAACTAGGGGTATTCTTACCAATAGCCTTTCAACATAAACCAAAACCTAAAATCTCCTCTAAAAAAGAATCAGGCAAAGGAGGCACATTAGAAACATAAGAAGGACTATGGCCATTATAAAAAGTAATACCTAGAAAACGAGAAAAAAAAATAGAATCAATCATTAAATAATTAAATAATATAAAACCAATAAAAGTAACTACAGAACCCAAAGAAGAAAAAACCTGAAACATAGAATAACAATCAGGATAGTCCAAAACCTTACGAGGCATACCCTGTATACCAGCAAAATGCATAGGAAAAAAGGTCATATTAGTACCAATAAAAAAACAAAAAAAAACAGCAATTATCAATAAACCATCAAAAGATACCCCATATATATAAGGTAACCACAAACAAAAACCACAAAAAATACCATAAACAGCCCCTAAACTCAAAGTATAATGAAAATGAGCCACAACATAATAAGTATCATGCAGAACCACATCCAAACTAGCTGCCCTTAAAACAATACCACTTAAACCACCAACAGTAAAAAGAAAAATAAAACTATAAGTTCAACACCATAAAGGTTGCACCTTTTGATTAGAACCAAAAAAAGTACCTAACCAATTAAAAATTTTAACAGCTCTAGGAATAGCAATAATCATAGTAGCAGCACTAAAATAAGTACGAGTATCAACATCTAAACCAGCAGTATACATATGATGACCCCAAACAGAAGTACCAAGAACAGCAATCCAAATAGAAGCAAAAGTTATACTAGCTTGACCAAACAAACGATCCTTATCAGTTAAAAACAAAACAGACTCACTAATAATACCAAAAACAGGTAAAATAATAACATAAACTTCCGGATGGCCAAAAAATCAAAATAAATGCTGATACAATAAAGGATTTCCACCATTCTTAGTATCATAAAAAGAAGTATTAAAATTACGATCAAACAATAAAAACAACAAAGAGCCAGCTAAAACAGGAACAGATAAAACTAACAAAAAAGAAGTTAGATAAGAAGTTCAAACAAATATACTAGCCTGATCCAAAGTAACAGCAACAGAACGCATATTTTGAGTAGTAACCATAAAATTAATAGCACCCAACAAAGAACCAATACCAACGGTATGCAAACCCAAAATTATAACATCCAAAGAAACTTCAGGCTGACCTTCTACCCTCAAAGGAGGATAGAAAGTCCAACTACTACCAGGTCCCCCCCCAATAAAAAAAGACTGATAAACTATCAACAAAGCAACAAAAGTAAACCAAAAAGACAAAGCGTTAACCCGAGGAAAAGCTATCTCTGGTGCACCTAGCATAACAGGTAATATTCAATTACCAAAACCACCAATCAAAATAGGCATCACCATAAAAAAAATTATCAAGACACCATGCATAGTCAAAACAGAATTATAAACTTGACCACTACCAAAAAACAAATAACCACCAGGACTAGACAACTCAAGACGAATAATCATAGACAAAACAGAACCACCTAATCCAGCTCAATACCCTAAAGCAATGTAATAAGTACCAATAGTTTTATGGTTAACAGTACTAATAATACTTTGCTTTAATACATTTCCAAAAGTCATACCACAAAAAATATTCATATTAAATAACAAAAATAAACCAAAAAAAATTATAAACCATAAAAAGTAAAGGCAAACAAAAAACAACACGTCTATCACAAACATAACTAACCTTATTACCAATTATAAAACAAACCATAACATAAACAGAGTAATAAAAAGAAACTAAGTAATAAACAAAAAGAAAAAAAACACCAAAATAAAAAACAGAACTAAACCAATTTAATATCATATACTCAGAAAAAAAAGAAATAGAACTAGGAAAACCAAAATTAGAAACTATAGTCAAACAAAAAAATAAACAAAACAACATACTAACATTAAAATAACCACGCAAATAATAAATCAAACGTCTACTAGCAATATGGTAGAACTCCCCAATGAAATAAAACATCAAAACAGAAGTATAACCATGAGATAATATCATAACCAAAGCCATAGACTTACCATAATACAACATACTAACTTCAGATAACAAAACAAAACCCATATGACAAATTGAAGAATAAGCAGCTAATGACTTACAATCACTCTGAAACATACAAATAAAAGAACAAAATACCATCCCAACCAAAGAAAAAAAAATCAACAACTCAAGACCAAAAAAATTCAAAGATTTCCTAACACGATAAAAACCAGCCCCACCTAACTTCAATATAACACCAGCCAAAACTATCCTGGCCCTAGTAGGAGCCTCCACATGAACCTTAGGTAACCAAACATGCAAAAAATAAACAGGAAACTTTACTAAAAAACACAAACTTAACAAAAAAACCAACTCATAAGAAATAAAAAAATCATAATAAACAAAATTAAAAAAATTAAAAACATGACTAAAAAAAAACAAAAAAGGCATTCCAAAAAACAAAGTATAAAAAACCAAATAATAACAAGCACTAATCTTCTCCACCTGGCGACCATAACCCAATAAACAAAATAAAACAGGCAACATAGTCAACTCATAAAAAATATATAAGGACAAAAAACTACCGGAATAAAAAAAACAAATACTAAAAAAAACAATAAGACAACTATAAAAAACTAAACCACCTAAAACCTCAGAAACACAAACAAAACCCAAAATAAAAACACTCATAAAAGACAAAAAAACAAAATTAAAAGAATCAAAAAAAAAAAACCAACCACACCAAGAACAATCAAAAAAACCTAACAAAACAAAAAAAGAAAAAAAAACAAAAAATAAAAACGGACTAAAAAAAAACAACAACACAACAAAAAAAAACAAATACAAACTGAAACACTATCCTCTAATTACAAATTAGAAATTTTTACCTATTAAACTAAAACAGCAAAAAACAGACAACAAACCTACACAAAATAGCAAATAAACAAAATAATCATAATACTTAAAACCAAAATTAAACCCAACCATGGAAATATAAAAAAACAAATAACTAACACCTAAGGATATCAAACATATAGCCAACAACAAAAAAAAATAAAAAAAACCAACAAAATTAAAAGTACCAAACAACAATAACACCTTCAAAAAAAAAGTCAAACTTAAAGGAACATTAAAAAAAACCATCAACATCTCCAAACTAACAAAATTAACATCACGGTTATATACATAAGAAACAACCAAAAACATAACGAAATAATAAAAAAAAAATAAAATAAAAACCTCATTACAAGAAAATATACCTAACAACAACAACCAATTAAAAGATTCAGTTGAACCAACAACAACTATGTCCAAAAAACCACGCAATAAAAAAAACTGAAAATAACAAAAAAATATACCAAAAAACAAAAACAAAAAAAAAAAATCCCTACAAAAATTTAACAAAACAACAAAATATGGCAACTTCTGCAAAGTCAAAAACCACATAACAGACCAACCCTTTAAATCAGACAAAACACTAAACAACCAGAAATGAAAAGGAGCAGACCCAGACTTCAACATAAGAAAAAAAAACTGAAACTTTCAACTATCAAAAACCAAAAAATAATAACCACAAACCTCTTGAATAATATAATAATTAATCAAACAAGAAAACCTACTATTACTTAAAGTTAAAAAAATAAAAACAAAAGTACAAATAACAAAAACCCTCCACCAAATAATATAATCCAAAACACAAAAATTAACAAAACCCAAAAATAACATAAAAAAAAAAACAAAAAATAATAAAAATAGACGAGTTAAACCCAAAATTAGTTTAGAAGACTAAATAAAATCTATCCATAATATACAATCTTTTAATCGAAAATTAAAAATAATAAAAATTTATACTAATATTAC